TAACGAACACTTATTTTTTTTTGATGCGAGGACATAAGAGAAAGCGCTCTTTATAATTGAACGGGGGTTTCATCGTATTAATCTTTTCATCGTATTCATCTATAGTGAAGTGCTACTCCCGACCCCCTCCCCCCAAAAAAATTCTTTTTTTTTCAATACTCACACTCTATATTAGTTAATAATCCTAGTGATTGGATTTATATGTTTATTCTGATAGGAAATTAAGATATTCAAATAATTTTTCATCGAATGACTATTCATCTATTGTATTTTCATGCAAATAGGGGGCAAGAAAACTCTATGGAAAGGTGCTGGTTCAATTCGATGTTAGTTAAAAAGGGGTTAGAACACAGGTGTGGGCTAAGTAAATCAATGGACAGTCTTGGGCCTATTGAAAATACCAGTGAAAGTGAAGACGCAAATATAAATGATCCGGATAAAAACATTTATAGTTGGAATGATCGTGCCAATTCTAGTTACAGTAATGTTGATCATTTATTCGGCATCAAGGACATTCGGAATTTTATCTCTAATGACACTTTTTTAGTTAGGGATAGTAATGGGGACAGCTATTCCATATATTTGGATATTGAAAATCCGATTGTTGAGATTAACACTGATCATTCTTTTCTGAGTGAACTAGAAAGTGCTTTGTATAGTTATTGGAATTCTAGTTATCTGAATAATGGATCTAAAAGTGACGATCCCTACTACGATCGTTATATGTATGATACTCAATATAGTTGGAATAATCACATTAATAGTTGCATTGACAGTTATCTTCAGGCTCAAATCTGTATTGCTACTCCCATTGTAAGTGGGAGTGACAATTACAGTGACAGTTACATTTATAGTTCTATTTGTGGTGAAAGTAGAAATAGTAGTAAAAGCGAGGGTTCCAGTATAAGAACCAGCACGAGTGTTAGTGATTTAACTATAAGAGAAAGTTCTAATGATCTCGATGTAACTCAAAAATACAGGCATTTGTGGCTTCAATGCGAAAATTGTTATGGATTAAATTATAAGAAATTTTTTAAATCAAAAATGAATATTTGTGAACAATGTGGATATCATTTGAAAATGAGTAGTTCGGATAGAATCGAACTTTCGATCGATCCAGGTACTTGGAATCCTATGGATGAAGACATGGTCTCTCTGGATCCCATTGAATTTCATTCGGAGGAGGAGCCTTATAGGGATCGTATCGATTCTTATCAAAGAAAGACAGGATTAACTGAGGCTGTTCAAACAGGCATAGGCCAAATAAACGGTATTCCCGTAGCACTTGGGGTTATGGATTTTCAGTTTATGGGGGGTAGTATGGGATCCGTAGTCGGGGAGAAAATCACCCGTTTGATTGAGTACGCTACTAAGAAATTTCTACCTCTTATTATAGTGTGTGCTTCCGGGGGGGCACGCATGCAAGAAGGAAGTTTGAGTTTGATGCAAATGGCTAAAATATCTTCTGCTTTATATGATTATCAATCCAATAAAAAGTTATTCTATGTATCAATCCTTACATCTCCTACTACTGGTGGGGTGACAGCGAGTTTTGGTATGTTGGGGGATATCATTATTGCTGAACCCAACGCTTACATTGCATTTGCAGGTAAAAGAGTAATTGAACAAACATTAAATAAAACAGTACCTGAAGGTTCACAAGCGGCTGAATATTTATTCCAGAAGGGCTTATTCGATCTAATCGTACCACGTAATCCTTTAAAAAGTGTTCTAAGTGAGTTATTTCAGCTCCACGCTTTCTTTCCTTTGAATCAAAATTGAATCAAAATCAAGTAGAGCATTAAGTTCAATTCTTTTAGTTGTAGCAAACAAGTCTCTATGAACAAAAAAAAGAGTGAATTCTTCTTTTCATGAAATTGGGCAAATAAAACGAATTTCCTCTTATTTAGTTCTACATTCCTTGCACTTATTATATATACTCACTTATAGATATATACTAAATTAGAATTTAATTAATAATGAATTTTTTATTCAATACCTTATATTAAATACCTTAGTTAATTTTAATTTTTCATTAGATTTTAATTAGCTATAGATAGTAATTCTCTATGAGATCTACTAATTAATAAGAATTACAATTCTTAATTATAATTATTATAAGATATCTTTCTAATTTCTAAATTTAGAAATTATAATAAAAACAGGTAAAAATAAAATAGTAAATCGAGGTACCCATTCTATGATAATTCTCAACCTTCCCTCTATTTTTGTGCCTTTAGTAGGCCTAGTATTTCCGGCAATTGCAATGGCTTCTTTATCTCTTCATGTTCAAAAAAACAAGATTGTGTAGATCCGACGGGAACCAATCTCAGCCACTTTTTTTTTCAAAACTTAAGTAACACAGATATCTATTTAGTGGAATATTATATACCATGTGGCTTCCACCGAACATAAAGGAAAAACTCTTAGGCCTGCAGAAAATGATATATGGGTAAATGACTTCGAGCTATTTTCAAATACATCAGGATCGCCGGATGTAGGAAATGTAAAGTCCGCATATCTATATGTATGTCGATATCTATAGTAGGATCATATGAAAGGTATGTTATTATTTTAGATCTAACCAATTTGATGAATTACTCCTAAAGGTTCATATCAAACTAGTGCTAGTTGATGAGAGTTACTTCGGAAACAAAAAGAGTCAAATCAAATTCATTTGCGGTCTTTTCTAAATTCCAATAAAATACAATCGGATCAAGTATGAGTTGTCGATCAGAACATATATGGATAGAACCTATAATGGGATCTCGAAAAACAAGCAATTTCTGGTGGGCCGTTATCCTTTTTTTAGGTTCATTAGGATTCTTAGTGGTTGGAACTTCCAGTTATCTTGGTAGAAATTTGATATCTTTATTTCCGTCTCAGCAAATTCTTTTTTTTCCACAAGGGATCGTGATGTCTTTCTATGGGATCGCCGGTCTCTTTATTAGCTCTTATTTGTGGTGCACAATTTCGTGGAATGTAGGGAGTGGTTATGATCGATTCGATAGAAAAGAAGGAATAGTGTGTATTTTTCGTTGGGGATTTCCTGGAAAAAATCGTCGCATCTTCCTCCGATTCCTTATAAAAGATATTCAATCCGTCAGAATAGAAGTTAAAGAGGGTATTTATGCTCGTCGTGTTCTTTATATGGACATCAGAGGCCAGGGGGCCATCCCTTTAACTCGTACTGATGAAAATTTGACTTCACGAGAAATTGAACAAAAAGCTGCTGAATTGGCATATTTTTTGCGTGTCCCCATTGAAGTATTTTGAGAAATGAGCTGAAGAATGAATGCTTTCTCAGCAGGAGGGAAAAACTCAAGAATCCTCTTTTTTATATAACATAACTTCAAAATTTAACTGAACTTTCTTCAAAACGCTCATTCGATCCAAAGAGACATAGACAGAAGAACCATAAAACGAAACTTTTTTTGTGATCTTTTATACGTATGGAAATCCACGCAACTCAATTCAATAACAAAACAAGTAACAAATCAAAATACTAGATTCATTTCATATATCAAACTAGTTCAAAATAAAGAATTTTTTTTTAAGTCCACTATTTGTTTGTTGGAATTGCTACTTTAGATCCAGATAAACCCTATCTTGTAAATTATTTATTTTTTGTCAATCAGCCTTTTTTTTAGACTTTCTTTTGTGCTCAACAATCGGCTCTCTTATAACGATAACTAGCAAATTTCTGTCTTGTTTTGTCACTCATTTTTGATCATCTTCAGAAATTTCCCTCAATATTATATTCCTGACTACTCCTAGTCAGTGAACTTTTTTCCAAATAGTGGATATTTTGATAGAATGATAGAAAAAGAGTTATTTCGTCTCAAAATCTGAATAATATTCATTACTTAAAGTGGTTCTTTAGAGCATTCATTTAAAGGAGACACTTGCTTCGAATTTGACCAATTGAGATATCCGGAAACCCTATTTTTTTATTAATTCTTCATTAGAATTCGAAGTTTAGGCTTAGTCTATTTCTGTATTCTTTCTATATTCAAAGACTAACCACGAAATCACAACTAAAAAACAGTGAATAGATTTATAGGTTTGATACCTTGGAATAAACCTCATGCGTGAGAGAAATATTAGATCACATAGAGTCGACGAATGAGGTGGGTTCATTAACAATTCACAGATGAAAAATGGCAAAAAAGAAAGCATTCACTTCTCTTTTATATCTTGTATCTATAGTATGTTTGCCCTGGTGGATTTCTCTCTCATTTAATAAAAGTCTGGAATCTTGGGTTACTAATTGGTGGAATACCCGGCAGTCCGAAACCTTTTTGAATGATATTCAAGAAAAGAGTATTCTAGAAAAATTCATAGAATTAGAAGAACTCCTCTTCTTGGACGAAATGATCAAAGAATACTCCGAGACACATCTACAAAAACTTAGTATAGGAATCCACAAAGAAACGATCCAATTAATCAAGATACACAACGAAGATCGTATCCATACGATTTTGCACTTCTCGACAAATATAATCTGTTTCGTTATTGTAAGCAGTTATTGTATTTGGGGGAATGACGAACTTGTTATTCTTAATTCTTGGGCCCAGGAATTCCTATATAACTTAAGCGACACAATCAAAGCTTTTTCTATTCTTTTATTAACTGATTTATGTATCGGATTCCATTCGCCCCATGGTTGGGAACTAATGATTGGATCTGTTTACAAAGATTTTGGATTTGTTCATAATGATCAAATTATATCTGGTCTTGTTTCTACCTTTCCAGTCATTCTAGATACAATTTTTAAATATTGGATTTTCCGTGATTTAAATCGTGTATCTCCGTCGCTTGTAGTGATTTATCATTCAATGAATGACTGAAAAATGATCTCCCCATATTAATCCAATTCTAATGTTTGTTACTTTGTAATTGTACATAAGCAAAGCATTGAAAATCTACTGACTCTTTATATTTCGACTCATACCGGAGAGTCATCCTATATATTATTCCAGTACATAGCAGAATCGTGG